CAGAAGATAGTTTAATTTAGAATTCTGGCTTTGGGAGCCAGGGGTGGGAGTTAAAATCTCTCTTTTCTGGGCGCTAGGGGGGAATTTAACCTCCGATCTTCGGATTACAAGACCGATGCTTTTATACTAAGCTACTAGGGCAAGCTTATTTTAGTGCTTTGTTTTCTACTCATCCTGCTAGTGGGGAGAGGATGAGGAATAATGCGAAGTAAAGGACTGATGCGACTTGTCCAATAATAATGTATGGATGTTCTACGGGTATGCCTCCAATCCATGTTAGAATGATTATGTCTGCCACTAAGGTTCAGAATAGGAACTGGGTGATTGGGCGGAATGTCAGTCCTCGTTGTTTTGAAGTGTGTAAGATTGGTACTACTATTAGCACTAGGATGGAGAATAGTAATGCAAGGACCCCTCCTAGTTTGTTTGGGATGGATCGTAGAATGGCGTAAGCAAACAAAAAGTATCATTCTGGCTTGATATGTGGAGGGGTGACTAGTGGATTTGCTGGGGTGAAATTTTCTGGGTCTCCTAAGAGATTTGGGGAGAATAGCGCTAATGATGTGAGGGCTAACAGTATTACTACGAATCCTAGAAGGTCTTTGTATGAGAAATATGGGTGGAAAGAAATTTTATCTGCGTCGGAGTTTAATCCGGCTGGGTTGTTTGATCCTGTCTCGTGGAGGAAAAGTAGGTGTAGAAGGGTTGCGGCGGCGACTACGAATGGTAGTAGGAAGTGGAATGCGAAGAATCGTGTTAGTGTTGCATTGTCTACTGAGAAGCCACCTCAGATTCATTGGACAAGGGTGTCTCCTATATAAGGGACTGCTGATAGTAAATTTGTAATTACTGTAGCACCTCAGAAGGATATCTGTCCTCATGGAAGGACGTAGCCAACGAAGGCTGTTATTATAACTAGCAGGAGGAGGACTACTCCAATATTTCAGGTTTCTTTGTATAGGTAGGACCCGTAGTATAGGCCGCGAGCAATGTGTATATAAATGCAGATGAAAAAGAATGATGCTCCGTTAGCGTGAATATTACGGATGAGTCAACCATAGTTTACGTCTCGGCAGATGTGGACTACCGACGAAAATGCAGTTGAAATGTCGGAGGTATAGTGTATGGCTAGGAATAGCCCGGTTAGGATTTGGGTGATTAAACATAGTCCTAGAAGGGACCCAAAATTTCATCATACGGAAATATTGGATGGTGTGGGGAGGTCAACTAGTGCGTCGTTGGCGATTTTTATCAGTGGGTGGGTTTTTCGTAGGCTTGCCATTATGGTTCTTGTAGTTGAACTACAACGGTGGTTCTTCAAGTCACTGGTCTCGGTTAAAGTCCGAGCAAGAATTATGACTTATTTTATGTTTTTATTATTGGTAGCTTTAGTTGTGGGTTTGGTTGCTGTTGCTTCTAATCCTACGCCTTATTTTGCTGCTTTAGGTCTGGTAGTAGCAGCGGGGGTTGGGTGCGGGATTTTAGTTGGTTATGGAGGTTCTTTCTTGTCCTTGGTTCTTTTTTTAATTTATTTAGGGGGAATGCTTGTGGTGTTTGCTTATTCAGCGGCTTTAGCTGCTGAGCCTTTTCCAGAGGCTTGGGGAAGTCGTTCTGTGGCTGGGTATGTGTTAGTTTATCTTCTAGGTGTTGTGTTGGCGGCCGGGTTATTTTGAGGGGGGTGGTATGAGGGTTCTTGGGTGGTTGTTGATGGGTTGAAGGAGTTTTCTATGTTGCGTGGTGATGTTAGTGGTGTGGCTGTTATATATTCTTTTGGTGGGGCGATGTTGGTTATTTGTGCGTGGGTGTTGCTTTTAACCCTACTTGTGGTGTTGGAGCTTACTCGGGGGTTGAGTCGTGGTACTCTTCGAGCTGTTTAAATAAGAGTTAGAAGGATGGCCAGGGTTAGAGTTAGGAGGAAGATAGTTAGGTAGGTTTTAATTATGCCTCGTTGGATGTCGCTTGTAACTTTTGATATCATTATTTGAGTTAGTGCTAGTCCTTTTGGCCCTGTAATCTCAAGTCACGTTTGGTCAAGTTTAGTGGCGATTGATTGTCCTAGGGTTAGGTTAAGTTTAGGGGGGAGTCGATGGATTATTGCGGGGAAGTACCCTAGTATGTTTGAGAAGTGGTGTAAAGGAATTGTGGGGGTGATTTTGACTTGTTTGTTGGTTATGGCTGTAAGTTCTATGGCCACTAGAAGTCCGGTGATGGTTACCATGAGAGCTGCTAGTTTTAGGGTGGTTGGTATTGTTATAATGGGTGTTTTTGAGGGTAGGAAGTTAGATGTAATGATAAGTCCTGCAATGATGCTTCCTCAGGCAAGTCGTTTGATGGGGTTGATAACTAGTGGGTTATTTTCGTTGATGGGGGATAGTGGCAGGAATCGAGGGGATCCTATGGTAACAAAGAATACTACTCGGAAGCTATAGACTGCGGTGAATGATGTGGCAATTAGTGTGAGGGTTAGGGCTCAGGCGTTAAGGTAAGAGGTGTTTAGGGCTTCGATGATGGCATCTTTTGAAAAGAATCCGGCTAGGAATGGGGTTCCTGTTAATGCAAGGCTGCCGATTGTGAGGTAGGTTGAGGTGGCAGGTATTAGGTTATGAAGACCTCCTATTTTTCGGATATCTTGCTCGTCGTTTAAGCTGTGGATAATTGATCCGGAGCATAAGAATAGTATAGCCTTAAAGAATGCGTGTGTGCAGATGTGGAGGAATGCTAGTTGTGGTTGGTTTAGTCCAATTGTAACTATTATTAGGCCTAGTTGACTGGATGTTGAGAAAGCTACAATTTTTTTGATGTCATTTTGAGTTAGGGCGCAGGTGGCTGTGAATAAGGTGGTAAGTGCTCCTAAGCATAGACAGATTGTTAGTGCGAGATTGTTGTTTTCTATGAGGGGGTGGAGGCGGATTAGTAGGAAGATCCCTGCAACGACCATAGTGCTAGAATGGAGTAGGGCAGATACTGGCGTGGGGCCCTCCATGGCAGAAGGGAGTCAGGGATGTAGGCCAAATTGGGCCGATTTTCCTGTTGCTGCGAGGATTAGTCCGATTAGGGGAATTGTCATGTCGAAGTTTTTTGATAGGAAGAAGATTTGCTGGATTTCTCAGGAGTTAAGGTTTATTGCGAACCATGCTATGCTTAGGATTAGTCCGATGTCCCCTACTCGGTTGTAGATAACGGCTTGGAGGGCCGCTGTGTTAGCGTCCGCTCGCCCGTATCATCATCCGATTAGTAGGAATGATATAATCCCAACACCTTCTCAGCCAATAAATAGCTGGAATATGTTGTTGGCTGTAACCAGGGTGATTATGGCTACTAGGAATAGGAGCAGATATTTGAAGAATCGGTTCATGTTTGGGTCAGAGTGTATGTACCATAATGCAAACTCTAGGATAGATCAGGTGACGTAGAGGGCAATGGGGGTGAAAATGAGGGAGTAGTGGTCGAACTTAAAGCTGATGTTTGTATCAAACATGTGTGTATTTATTCATTGTCAGTTTGTGGTGATGCTTTCTATTCCTTGGTCTAGGAAAATTATGAGTGGGAGAAGGCTGATAAAAAATGAGGTGCTGACGGCGGTTTTAACATGTGTACTTGCTCACTCTGGTTTTTGTGGTTTGGGGCTTAGTGTTGTTAGTAGGGGGAATATAAGGATAGTGATGACTAGAATAAGTGAGGATGATATAATTAGGGTTGTTGGATTCATAGCTTCCACTTGGATTTGCACCAAGAGTTTTTGGTTCCTAAGACCAATGGATGAACTGTTATCCTTCAGAAGCGTGAGGAAGCCGCGGATTTTAACCGTGGTGCATAAGGATTAGCAGTACTTATTGATTTCTGTCCTTCCTTGGTGAGTAAGGGGATTTTAACTCCTGTCTTTAGAATCACAATCTAATGTTTTGGCTAAACTATACTTACTAGTAGCATCAGCCTCATATAAGTTCTGGTTTTGTGACAAGGAGGATTACTGGAATTAGGTGAAGAGCTATTAATAGGTGTTCTCGGGTGTGAAATGGCGGGAGTTTGGTGATGTGGCTTGGTGTTGGACCTCGTTGAGATATTAGGAATAAATATAGGGAGTAGCCTGCTGTGATTAATGTTCCTGCTCCTGTGAGTGCAATAGTTCATGGTGATCAGTTAAATAGGGTTGTAATAATTATTAGTTCTCCTATTAGGTTAGGTAGCGGGGGTAGTGCTAGGTTGGCTAGGTTGGCGATAAATCATCATACCGCTGTTAATGGAAAGATTATTTGTAATCCTCGGGCAAGAATTATGGTTCGGCTATGTGTTCGTTCATAGGCTGTGTTGGCTAAGCAGAATAGTATTGAAGACACTAGTCCATGGGCGATTATTAAAATAATAGCCCCTGAGAATCCTCATGGAGTTTGGATTAGAATTCCACCTGCTACAAGTCCTATGTGGCTAACGGATGAGTAGGCAATTAGGGACTTGAGGTCTGTCTGTCGAAGACAAATTGATCCAGTCATGATGATGCCTCATAATGCTAGAATGATAAATGGGTATACTAGTTCCTTGGATAGTGGGTCTAGCATGATTATTATTCGTATTATTCCGTATCCTCCTAGTTTTAGTAGTACTGCCGCTAGTACTATGGACCCTGCGACTGGGGCTTCAACATGTGCTTTTGGTAGTCACAGGTGTACCCCGTATAGTGGTATTTTTACTAGGAATGCGATTAAGCAGCCGGCTCACCAGATTTTGTGGCCTCAGGAGTTTAGGAGTATGGGTTGAGAGTATTGGATTACTAACATGGACAGGGTCCCGGTGGATTGTTGAAGTAGGAGAAGGGCGACTAGTAGTGGGAGGGACCCTGCTAGGGTGTAGAATAGGAAATAAGTTCCTGCATTGAGGCGTTCAGTTTGGTTTCCCCATCGAGTGATAATAATAAGAGTTGGGATGAGTGTAGCCTCGAATATAATATAAAATATGATGATTTCGGTGGCACCGAATGCTATAATTAGGAAAGTTTGTAGTGAGGTGAGGAGGGTAATGTATAGACGTTGTCGGCTGATAGGTTCAGGGTTGATATGATTTTGACTGGCTAGAATTATTAATGGAAGAAGTCAACATGTTAGTACTAGAAGGGGGGTTGAGAGTGGGTCTGTGGCTAGATACGAGTTGGACATAGTTCATCCGGTTTCTGATGTTCATTTTAATCATGTGAGGCTAATAAGGGCAATTAAGAGACTATGTGCGGTTGTGGTTGTTCATAGTCATTTGGGGGAAGTTAATCAAATTGTTGGGAATAATATAACAGTGGGGATTAGTACTTTTAGCATTGTAGAAGATTGAGGTTTTGTAAACGGTCGGTCCCGTGAGTTCGGGCTGTGGCTACTAGGAGTGCAAGGCCCGTGCTTGCTTCGCAGGCGGAGAAGGCTAGTAGTAGTATGGGGGCTGCGGAGAAGCTTGTTGATTCGAATTGTAAGGCCCATAGGGCTAGTGCAATAAATAGGGATAGTATTATACCTTCCAAGCACAGGAGTGCGGAGAGCAGGTGGGTGCGGTGGAACGCTAGTCCTATTAATCCTAAAATGAATGCTGAACTAAAGCTAAAATGTACTGGTGTCATAAGGGGGTTATGGACTTAAACCATAATTTTCTGAGCCGAAATCAGAGGTCTTATTTTGGACTAACTCCCTATTCTGCTCATTCTAGGCCGCCCTGGGTTCATTCGTAAATTAGTCCTAGGGTTAATAAGATTAGGACTGTAGCGGCTCAAAAGAATGTTCCGGTGGGATTGTGGAGTTGGTCTCCTCATGGCAGGGGGAGAAGGAGGGCAATTTCTAGGTCAAATAGGAGGAACAGGATTGCTACTAGGAAGAATCGTAGTGAGAAGGGTAGTCGGGCGGATCCAAGTGGGTCGAATCCACACTCATAGGGGGATAGTTTTTCTGCGTCCGGATTTATTTGAGGTAGTCAGAAGGATACGATTGCTAGGATTGAGGATAGGGCTACTGTGATGGTGAGGATGGTTATGATTAGGTTCATTATCTTTCCCTGGGGTTTAACCAAGACTAAATGATTGGAAGTCACTTGTACTAACTTTAATACTAGAAAGATTATGAGCCTCATCAGTAGATGGATACGTAGAGGAATAGTCATACTACGTCAACAAAGTGTCAATATCAAGCAGCGGCTTCGAAGCCGAAATGATGTTCGGATGTAAAGTGGTATTGGACTTGGCGAAGAAGACAGACAGCCAGGAATGATGATCCGATAATGACATGTAGTCCGTGGAATCCTGTGGCCACAAAGAATGTATAGCCGTATACTCCGTCTGCGATTGTGAAGGGTGCTTCGTAGTACTCCATGGCTTGGAGGGCAGTGAAGTAGAGTCCTAGTATAATTGTAAGTGCAAGAGATTGGATGGCTTGTTTTCGTTCACCTTCTATGATGCTATGATGGGCTCATGTGACCGTTACCCCCGATGCTAGTAGCACAGCTGTGTTGAGGAGGGGAACTTCGAAGGGGTCTAATGTAATAATTCCTGTTGGGGGTCAGCATCCTCCCAGCTCTGGTGTTGGTGCTAGACTTGAGTGGTAGAAGGCTCAGAAGAATCCCAGGAAAAAGAATACCTCTGAAGTAATAAATAGGATTATTCCATAACGTAGTCCTTTTTGTACTGGCGGTGTGTGGTGGCCTTGGAATGTTCCTTCTCGAATAATGTCACGTCATCATTGGAATATTGTGAGGAGTAGAAGGATTATCCCGAGGGTTATTAGTGTTGTTGAGTGGAAGTGGAACCAGATTGCTAGGCCGGATGTTATTAATAGAGCACCGACGGCTCCGGTTAGTGGTCATGGGCTTGGATCAACCATATGATATGCATGTGCTTGGTGGGCCATTAGACGTTTTCTTGCAGGTAGAGGCTTAGGAGTAGTACAAATACATAAGCTTGAATTATTGCTACTGCGACTTCTAGGAGTGTTAGGAGGAAGAGAACGGCGGCGGTTAAGATGGCTACTGTGGGTATTATCGGCAGTAGGACGAATACAGCTGTGGCGATGAGTTGAATTAATAAGTGGCCCGCAGTTAAATTGGCTGTAAGTCGAACGCCTAGGGCTAATGGGCGAATAAATAGGCTAATTGTCTCGATAATAATTAGTACGGGGATTAGGGGAATGGGCGTTCCTTCTGGTAGAAGATGTCCGAGGGCAACCGTTGGTTGGTTTCGCATTCCAATAATTACGGTGGCAAGTCATAGTGGCACAGCAAATCCTATATTTAGTGATAGTTGCGTTGTAGGTGTGAAAGTATATGGGAGAAGGCCTAATATATTGATGGTGATAAGGAATACTATTAATGAGGCTAATAGTAGTGCCCATTTATGTCCTCCCACATTTAAGGGCATTATTAATTGGTTAGTGAATCGGTTAATGAATCATGTTTGGAGGGTGATAAGTCGATTGTTGATTCACCGGGATGATGGGGTTGGGAAAAGAAGTCACGGTAGTGCGATTGCAATAGCAATAAGTGGGATTCCTAGGAAGGATGGGCTTGCAAATTGATCGAAGAAGCTTGTTATCATGGTCAGTCTCAGGGTTCTGTTTTGTGTTTTTCTTCACTTATTGGGGTTGGTTCATTTGGTGTGGTGTGATTTAAGACTTTAGTTGGGATAATGGTGAGAAAGATGATTCATGAGAATACTAGAATTGCAAATCAGGGGTTGGGGTTTAATTGGGGCATTTCACTAGAGGTGGTCGGTAGGCACCAAACTTTGGCTTAAAAGGCCAACGCTTTGTCCAATAATTAGCTTTCTAGTGAGGCGTCTTCTAGTATTAATGAGGATCAGCTCTCGAAATGCTCTAGTGGGACTGCTTCGACTACAATGGGCATAAAGCTGTGGTTTGCCCCGCAGATTTCAGAACACTGTCCGTAAAATACACCTGGGCGTGAGGCAATGAAGGCAGTTTGGTTTAGTCGGCCTGGCACTGCGTCTATTTTTACACCTAGAGATGGAACGGCTCAGGAGTGTAATACGTCTTCGGCAGATACTAGGACACGAACTGGTGATTCTATGGGGACTACTATTCGGTGGTCTGTTTCTAGGAGTCGGAATTGACCGGGTGTAAGGTCCTGGGTTGGGATTATGTAGGAGTCGAAGCCGAGATCTTCGTAATCTGTGTACTCATAGCTTCAGTATCACTGATGTCCTATGGCCTTAATTGTTAGGTGGGGGTCATTGATTTCGTCTATAAGGTATAGAATTCGAAGGGATGGCAGAGCAATCAAGACTAGAATGACAGCTGGTAAAATAGTTCATACGATTTCGATTTCTTGAGAGTCTAAGATGTATTTGTTGGTAAGTTTGGTTGAAACCATTGCAATAATAATATAAAGTACTAGAGTACTGATTAAGAATACGATTATTAGGGCGTGGTCATGGAAGTGAAGAAGTTCTTCTATAACGGGTGATGCCGCGTCTTGGAATCCTAGTTGCGTGGGATGTGCCATTAAGCCTTGAGCTTAAGACATACAGGGGTTTAACCTGCAATTTCACCTCGACAAGGTGATGTAATTTGCGTATTTTACTAATGTCTTAGAAGAAAGTGACAGAGTGGTTATGTGACTGGCTTGAAACCAGTATACGGGGGTTCAATTCCTTCCTTTCTCGTTAGTTTGATTGAACTTGAACGAATGCGGGTTCTTCAAATGTGTGGTATGGTGGAGGGCAGCCATGAAGTCATTCTACATTTGTTTTAGTTAATTCTACTGAGGATACTTCTCGTTTAGCGGCGAAGGCTTCTCATAGAATAAATAGGAATATAATTACTGCTACTAAGGAGATAAGTGACCCGATGGATGATACTGTATTTCACAGAGCGTAGGCGTCTGGGTAGTCAGAGTATCGTCGTGGCATTCCTGCTAGGCCTAGGAAGTGTTGTGGGAAGAATGTAAGGTTGACACCGATGAATATTACTCCGAAGTGGATTTTTGTTCAGGTGTCATTTAAAGTGTATCCTGTAAATAGGGGGAATCAGTGAACAAAGGCTGCCATAATGGCAAATACAGCACCCATTGATAGTACATAGTGGAAGTGTGCGACTACGTAGTATGTGTCGTGAAGGACGATGTCGAGTGATGAGTTGGCTAGGACAATTCCTGTCAATCCACCCACGGTGAAGAGGAAAATGAACCCAAGGGCTCATAGTATGGGTGTTTCTCATTTGATAGATCCTCCGTGAAGTGTGGCTAATCAGCTAAATACTTTTACGCCTGTTGGAATGGCAATAATTATTGTTGCGGATGTAAAGTATGCACGAGTGTCTACGTCCATTCCGACAGTGAACATGTGGTGGGCTCATACAATAAATCCTAGGAGACCGATAGCTATCATGGCTCAGACCATTCCTATATAGCCGAATGGTTCTTTTTTGCCTGCATAGTAGGCTACGACGTGTGAAATGATCCCAAATCCGGGTAAAATGAGAATGTAAACTTCAGGGTGGCCGAAGAACCAGAATAGGTGTTGATATAGGATTGGGTCCCCTCCTCCTGCTGGGTCAAAGAATGTGGTATTTAGATTTCGGTCTGTAAGAAGCATAGTAATTCCGGCGGCTAGGACTGGTAGAGATAAGAGAAGAAGTACGGCTGTTACAAGTACGGCTCAAACAAACAGGGGTGTTTGGTATTGAGAGATGGCTGGTGGTTTCATATTAATAGTTGTGGTGATGAAGTTAATTGCACCTAAAATTGATGATACACCTGCTAGGTGGAGCGAGAAAATTGTTAGGTCTACGGATGCTCCTGCGTGGGCAAGATTGCCTGCGAGTGGCGGGTATACTGTTCACCCTGTCCCAGCTCCGGCTTCGACACCAGAGGAGGCTAGTAGTAGAAGGAAAGAGGGGGGTAGAAGTCAGAAACTTATGTTATTTATTCGTGGGAATGCCATATCAGGCGCTCCGATTATTAGCGGCACGAGTCAGTTTCCAAACCCTCCGATTAGAATTGGTATTACTATAAAGAAAATTATTACGAAGGCATGGGCAGTGACAATAACATTATAAATTTGGTCGTCGCCCAGAAGTGATCCAGGTTGGCTTAGTTCGGCTCGAATGAGAAGGCTTAGAGCGGTTCCCACTATTCCGGCTCAGGCACCAAATACAAGATAAAGGGTACCAATGTCTTTGTGGTTTGTAGAAAAGAATCAGCGTGTAATTGCCACAGGTAGGGTAGCCGAGTGCTTAGGCGGCGGGTTGTAGCCCCGAAGACAGAGGTTTGAGTCCTCTCCTTATCATCAGCCCCGTGGTGAAGAAGCATGCTGGATTGCAAATCCAGAGACGTAGATTAGTAGTCTGCCGGGGCTTTTCCCGCCTTACTAGGCCATAGGCGGGAAAAGTAGATGGATGCTCGCTGGCTTGAGCGCTTAGCTGTTAACTAAGAGTTTGTAGGATCGAGGCCTTCCCATCTAGTAAGGCCTTAGTTTAATAAAAACATTTGATTTGCAATCAGAAAATGCAAGATAGACTCTTGTAGGTCTTATCAGGGACTAGAAGATTTTCACTTCTACTTAGAGCTTTGAAGGCTCTTGGTCTGATGTTATCCTAAGTCCCTAGGTGGCTAGTATTAGAATAGCTGGGGTTATCGGTAAAAGTCCTAGGGCAATTGTGGTAGATAAGGTGAGTGGGAGGGAGGATTGGGTTGTTTGGGTTCGTCAGGGGGTGATTGAATTGATTGTATTAGGAGAGATTGTTAGTGTTATTGCATAACAGAGGCGTAGGTAGAAATAAAGACTTAGTAGGGCAGCTAGGGCTATAATTGTAGCGGTGATTGGAAGATTTTGTTTTGCCAGTTCTTGCAGGATTAGTCATTTTGGCATAAATCCTGTTAGTGGGGGTAAGCCTCCTAGTGATAGTAGTACTAGGGCCGTGGTTGTTGTTAGGACTGGACTTTTTGATCAGACTATTGAAAGAGTATTGATTTTTGTGACGGATGATGTTTTTAGGGTGAGAAATGCTGCGGATGTCATAAAAATGTATGTTCCTAGGGCAAGGAGGGTGAGTTGTGGGGCGTATTGGAGAATGATGATTATTCAGCCTATGTGTGCGATCGAGGAGTAGGCTAGGATTTTTCGTAGCTGGGTTTGGTTTAGACCCCCTCATCCTCCAATCAAGGTGGATATGACCCCTAGGGCAGTTAATAGTACGGGGTCCACGGCTTGGGCCGTTTGGATAATTAGGGCGAAGGGGGCAAGTTTTTGCCATGTTGATAAAATTAGGCCCGTTAGAAGATCTAGTCCTTGTAGGACTTCTGGTATTCAGAAGTGTATTGGTGCTAGTCCAATTTTAAGTGCTAGGGCAGTAATGATCATTGTGCTAGCAATAGGGTTTGATATGTTGTTTATGTCTCATTCTCCTGTGATTCAGGCGTTTGTTGTACTTGCAAATATAATTATTGCGGCTGCGGTGGCTTGGGTTAGGAAGTATTTTGTGGTGGCTTCTACTGCGCGGGGGTGGTGGTGTTGTGCTATTAGAGGAATGATTGCCAGGGTATTAATTTCCAGTCCTATTCAGGCTAGTAGTCAGTGGGAGCTGGCAAAGGTTAAGGTGGTTCCTAATCCTAGGCTGGAGAGTAGGACTGCGAGTACGTAGGGGTTCATTGATGGAGGAGGGACTTTAACCGTCATGTTCGGGGTATGGGCCCGAAAGCTTGATTAGCTGACCCCATCTTAGAAAGTGGTGTAGAGGAAGCACTAAGAGTTTTGATCTCTTGGGCATGGGTTCGATCCCCTTCTTTCTAAGAACTGAGGGGATTTTAGCCCCTATAGGCCACTCTATCAAAGTGGTCCCTAAGCATTCGGGCACAGTTCCTGAATTATAGTTGTGGGGGAAGGCCCGCTAGTGCGATTGGCAGGGCGATGTGTCATAATACTAGGGCCAGTGTTAGGGGGAGGAAGTTTTTTCATACAAGATGTATTAGTTGATCATATCGGAATCGTGGGTATGAGGCTCGTACTCATAGGAATACGATAGATAGTAGTGCGGCTTTAGTCATAAGGCTAATTGTTGTTAACTCTGGGATGTGGTGAATGTGTGATGTTCCTAGGAATAGTACGGCTGATAAGGTGTTTATTAATAGGATATTTGCATATTCGGCTAGGAAGAAGAGGGCGAAGGGCCCTCCTGCATATTCTACGTTAAAGCCTGAGACTAATTCTGATTCTCCTTCTGTTAGGTCGAATGGTGCTCGATTTGTTTCTGCTAAGGTTGAGATATATCATATTGCGGCTAGTGGTCAGGCAGGGGCTAGAAATCAGATGCTTTCTTGGGCTGTGCTAAATGTTTGCAGGGTATAGCCCCCTGAGAAGATAATGACTGATAGAAGAATTAGTCCTAGGCTCACTTCATAGGAAATTGTTTGGGCCACGGCCCGTAGGGCTCCGATTAATGCGTATTTTGAATTTGATGCTCACCCTGATCCTAGAATGGAGTATACTGCGAGGCTTGATAAGGCCAGGATAAATAGGACTCCCAGGTTGAGGTCAATTACTGGGTAGGGCATGGGCATGGGTGCTCATAGTGTTATGGCTAGGGTTAATGCAAGAATGGGGGTGGCTAGGAATAGAAATGGAGAGGATGTAGAGGGGCGGACTGGTTCTTTGGTAAATAGTTTGACTCCATCGGCGATGGGCTGTAGAAGTCCATATGGTCCGACTACATTTGGCCCTTTTCGTAGTTGCATGTATCCTAATACCTTACGTTCGATTAGAGTTAGGAAGGCTACTGCTAGTAGGACGGGCACAATATAGGCTAGGGGATTAATTAGGTGGTTTATTAGAGTGTTTAGCATGAACTGGGAAGAGGATTTGAACCTCTGGTATAAAGGGCTTAGGCCTTTCGCAATTTACCATGCTCTGCCACCCCAGTATGTCCTTGTTTCGGGCGGTTGGGGTTTTGGCCCTCCCTTTATTTAATTTATTTGTTTTCATTAATTAGGGGTGGGGCGTGCTTTAAGTATAGGCCCCTCTTTTCCGATCCTTTCGTACTAGGAAAAGTAGCGTTACAGATAGAAACTGACCTGGATTGCTCCGGTCTGAACTCAGATCACGTAGGACTTTAATCGTTGAACAAACGAACCCTTAATAGCGGCTGCACCATTAGGATGTCCTGATCCAACATCGAGGTCGTAAACCCCCTCGTCGATATGGACTCTGGGAGAGGATTGCGCTGTTATCCCTAGGGTAACTTGGTTCGTTGATCGGCTCTATTGGCCGGATCATTTTTGGTCAGATGTTCTGTGGCTTAGAGATGTCTCTCTTGGTTTTAGGGGTTTGGCCCATTCCACTCGGAGGCTTGTTTTTCCTCCGCGGTCGCCCCAACCGAAGGTAAAATCTCATCTTCCACTAAGTTTTTGCTTTTTACTAAGTTGCTTAACGTGGTTGAGTTTTGTACCTTAAGCTCCAAAGGGTCTTCTCGTCTTGTATCATTATACCCGCTTCTGCACGGATAGATCAATTTCACTGACTTGAAGGGGGAGACAGTTAAGCCCTCGTTTAGCCATTCATACAGGTCTCTATTTAAAAGACAAGTGATTGCGCTACCTTTGCACGGTCAAAATACCGCGGCCGTTGAACCCGTAGTCACTGGGCAGGCTGGACCTCCTATACTCAGTTTAGTCGCAGGAGGCGATGTTTTTGGTAAACAGGCGAGGCTTGTGTTTGCCGAGTTCCTTCCCTTTCTTTTAGTCTTTCCTTTAAAAAATAGCACTCCAGTGTGGGGTTAACGATTGTTTAGTTGTGGGTTTTTCTTGGTTTTTCTGTTGTTCACATTACTCTCTTGGGTTGGGTTCGTTAATTTCCAGTGGTTTGTCCGATCTGGCTTACACTTGTGCTTGGAGAAGAGCAGGTCTTCTTGTTACTCATTTTAGCATAATTTCTTCCATGCGGGCATGGGTTAGCCTGATATTGTTAGGGGAATAAGATTTTTTATCAGTATAATAAACTTCTTTCTGTCTGAGCTTTAACGCTTTCTACTTAGATGGCTGCTTTTAGGCCCACTAAAACAGTGTGTTTTATATATTATGATCTTTATCCTCCTGTGAAGGTTGTATCCTTTGTTAGAGGGGCTGTACCCCCTTTAACTAACTCTCGTATATTTCCCTCATTGTCTTAATGTTGTATTTTTTGATTTGGGGTGTACGAGGCTGAACTTCTATCCATTTCTCAGGCAACCAGCTATCACCAGGTTCGGTAGGTCTGTCACTTCTACCCGGAGCTCTTCCCACTCTTTTGCCACAGAGACGGGTTAGCCCTAAATTTAAATAGGCTGTCTCGGGGTAGCTCACCTGGTTTCGGGGTTTCAAACTAAAGGTCTCTTTGCTTGATGGTGCTGGCTAAATCATGATGCAAAAGGTACAAGGTTTAGTCTTTGTTTTTTAGTGCTTATATGGGTTGTTTCATTTCTCTTTCAGCTTTCCCTTGCGGTACTTTTTCTATTGCTTTAGGTTGAACCTTTTCTGTCTCCCATACTCAGGTAAAAAAATGGTTTAGTTTATGGTGTTAGGTCATGTTTTGTTATTAACATTGTTGGGTTATATTGGTGGTTAAGCTAGCTGTTTGGCTCAGGGTGATCCAACTTGCATGGATGTCTTCTCGGTGTAAGTGAGATGCTTGACTAACTCAGCCACGCCCTGGGTTTAATCCAAGTGCACCTTCCGGTACACTTACCATGTTACGACTTGCCTCCCCTTGTCAGTGCTCTGGTGTTAAGTATCTTTGTTGCGTTTTGACAGGGGAGAGTGACGGGCGGTGTGTACGCGCCTCAGAGCCGGGTTCAAAAGGACACTCTGCTTCCTTTTTACTACTAAATCCTCCTTCAAGCACTATTTCATGTTGCATGTTCGTAGTGTTCTGTGATAGAAAATGTAGCCCATTTCTTCCCACTTCGTACGCTACACCTCGACCTGACGTTCTGGGTTGTGCCCATTTTGCTTACTTTTATTACCTTCACAGGGTAAGCTGACGACGGCGGTATATAGGCTGGGATGGCTAGAAGTGGTGAGGTTTAACGGGGGTTATCGGTTCTAGAACAGGCTCCTCTAGGGGGGTCTGAGGCACCGTCAGGTCCTTTGGGTTTCAAGCTGATGCTCGTAGTACCCGGGCGGACATCTAATTGTAGTTGGATGTCTAGGTTTATGGCTGAGCATAGTGGGGTATCTAATCCCAGTTTGTTTCTCAGCTTTCGTGGGGTCAGGTGGGCTTTGTTAAAGCTGCTTTCGTATGATTGGGCTTCGGACACCTAGAAGCGTATGACGGCCAAAGGGCCATTTGGCTTTAAAAATTATCTTGCTCTCCTTAACCACCCTTTACGCCGTGGTGTTATCAACTAGGGCCTCTCGTTTAACCGCGGTGGCTGGCACGAGTTTTACCGGCCCTCTTAGCCCTGACTGAGTCAAGTTTTCACTTATGGCTTAATGTTTATCACTGCTGAATTCCCTTGGGGGTGTGGCTTGGCCAGGCGTCTTGGGCTAAAATTTGTGCCTGATGCCCGCTCCTCGTCCCCGGGCGGGGGATTGAGGGCATACTCACGGGACTGCGGAGACTTGCATGTGTAAGTCGGGTAAGAGCTGATAATAAGGTCGGGACCATGCCTTTATGCATGCGGAGCTTCTCAGGGCCCATCTTAACATCTTCAGTGTTATGCTTTGTATTAAGCTACGCTAGCGCTTTTTAATGTTGGACTTTTTAGCATTGGGGCGCGCCCTAAAAATTTAATAGGGACTTTTAGGCCAATATTTGGAGAAATTTGCGGCAAATTAATGCGATGTGTATGTATATATATATATATAATGCGGATAGCTAGCCCATAAATCAACTTGCTAGCTTATACGTTCTCGAACCTTCCTTGGTTTCGGGGTTTGACAAGGATAACAGGATTTGCTGAGCGTAGGGGGTAGGGGGGTTTGTCGCGCAGAAACCGAGAGGGGGGGCATATATATAGGGGTAAGTTGAAGAAGGAATGAATGTGTTATGCACTTGAGTTAAAAGTATGTAATTCTTAAGTTATGTCTTTTAATAATTGACCTACTCGAATTCAAGCAAGGAATATGTTCAACCTTGATTTGTCATTTGAGCCTGCACTCTGAGATGCAAGGTGAAAGGTAACCAAAAAGGAGAACCCCTATGCATATAAAAGAATGCCCGGCATGTGGGGTTAATGAGGAGTATGTACTCACATCATTTAACCATATGCCAGACATAATTATCCGAGGGTGGAATTTTACAGTTATGTTCCTGAGATTGAAGCCAGATGCAAGTAATAGTTCATTCTGTGTTACCCCCACAATTTGTGTCCCTGATCCTATCATGCAGGATATACCTTAATATAAACCAGTTGGTGGTCTCTTACTACATTAATATGGTTGAGTTAAATCCTAGTTGATTATTTCAAGGAAATATTTGAGGGCCAATTATAGGGGAATAATCTATTTCCCGGGTCTAAATAAATTATTTGTGAGTTTTAATATTTTGGTTTATGTACGTCTTGAACGTTAGTACTTGCTTTATGGTTAATATAAATGAATGGTGATAATACATATATCTGTACTAATGCATTATGTAATATAATACATATATATGTATTAAACCATATAGGTTACTAT